CCTTATCACTTAGTTTTCGACTTTTTGGTAATATATTGGCTGATGAATTAGTAGTTGTTGTTCTTGTTTCTTTAGTCCCTTCAGTAGTTCCTATACCTGTCATGTTTCTTGGATTATTTACAAGCGGTATTCAAGCTCTTATTTTCGCAACCTTAGCGGCGGCTTATATAGGGGAATCCATGGAGGGCCATCATTGACTAGCTTTCAAAATATTCTTTTTTTATTATACCAACGCAATGTATGGTCGGTTCAGATAATACATTCTGGAACAAAATAAATAAAATATCGGGTATATATGATTTAGAGTAGTAGTAAAAAAGATTACGATATAGAATTCAGTTATAAAAAAAGAAGGAAGCGGATCTAAAAAGAAACTTTCCAAAGATTTCTGTTTGGGCCACTTATGCATACTCCCCTCACCTCAATATTCATTCTATTTCTATATATTTGTTCAGTCAATCCTTATTATGTTATGATTCATACATAATTTGGATAAGAATTGTTATGTTATCCAGTTCCAATGTGTGATAAAAAAAAAAATGAATGTTCTTATGGAACTATTCTCATTTCGTTTGATTTTCAATTCAATGGTTGATATTGATCAAAATTCGAATTCATTGCATGCAATTGGATCTCAAATATTAATATTTATTGATATGTAAGGATTCAGACTAAGAAATAAGTTCGTTTGTATTCATGCTTGTATTAATGTGGGATAATGATAAATAAAAGAAACTAATAATTTACAAACGAGATTCATAAAAAATGGGTTAGGGGTGGGGTCGAACTGGATATACATAATTGATTTAATGTCTATAAGTAAACCCTTCTGTATGTTTCAAAGAATGATTCTAGAATCGGGTTGAATATAAGAGGTGAATTTTTGGTTTCCGTTATGGAAGAAATCATGTATATGTGATATTAGATCTTTATTAGTTATATATGAACTATCCATATATCTTATTGACTTTCCTACCCCATCGCGATTTTAGATAGGAATTTTCAAATTACAATAGAAATACTTTTTCGTTTCGTATGGGTTCCGCCGAATGAATAAACAGATGAAATCAAGCATATAGAAGAAAAAGAGTGCATAATTGAAAGAACGGCTCGGAACAAATAAATAATGAAATGGAAGAACTAGATCCGATGGATAGGAACTAAAAACGCGAGATCTAAATAGTTCTGCTCGTTCAATAATCTCATTACTTAAAATTTGTAGTTCATAGTTATTTAGATTGGATGGATCTTAGTAATGGAATAATAAGCCATAATTCATTGGTTGCTTGTATCATTAACCATTTCTTTATTTTTATGCGAGGAGCTTACCATGAATCCACTGATTTCTGCTGCTTCCGTTATTGCTGCTGGATTGGCTGTAGGGCTGGCTTCTATTGGACCGGGAGTTGGACAAGGGACTGCTGCGGGCCAAGCCGTAGAAGGTATCGCGAGACAACCAGAAGCAGAGGGTAAAATACGAGGTACTTTATTGCTTAGTCTGGCTTTTATGGAAGCTTTAACAATTTATGGACTGGTCGTGGCATTAGCGCTTTTATTTGCAAATCCTTTTGTTTAATCCTCGAAATAAAGGGGAAAGTCTTATTTTTATCTTTCTTATTTTATTATCTTAGATTTGCTTTGCCACTTTATTTTTTTTTTTCAAATTATATCAAGATTTGAATCCTAAAATAACTTTAACTTATTCGTTGAGATAATACAATACCCCGTGGGAAGGACTAATTTGAGGATCAGGAATTAGCGGATCCACTCGCTTTTTTCCTTCCCGTTCTCGGTCTAATGGAACCCCTTTTTTAGTACGCCTTGCAATGAACGAATGAGATATTTCGTAATTGATATGATACCTGGCCTGGGACCTAATTAGAATGAAATTCATTTTATTTTTGGGGAGTTCAATTGAAATTAAATAGATTGAGAAATATGGAAAAAAGAAAATCAACAAAAGGTGAAGTAATACAAAAAGAACTCAATTTAGTCCTATCTATAAGAGGAGATCATATGAAAAATGTAACTGATTCTTTTGTTTCCTTGAGTCACTGGCCATCCGCCGGGAGTTTCGGATTTAATACCGATATTTTAGCAACAAATCCAATAAATCTAAGTGTAGTCCTTGGTGTATTGATTTTTTTTGGAAAGGGAGTGTGTGCGAGTTGTTTATTTCAAGAATAAGCTGGATCTAACCAGCTGCACTTTTTTTTCTTTATAATTAGGAACTAGGAAAGAAAGGTGCACGATCCCGCGAATTACTTCTGAATCAATTCAGAAATCATATGTACGAACCATAGCATTTCGTGATTCGTTGGTAAATACACTTTGATTCTCTATCAACCAATAATATGGGGGCCTAAACATGGTTAAAGCTAAATTGTTTCAAGTCTGGGCGCAACGTTGGTGTTCTTTCTACCACTATCTATGTTAGTATGGCGAGAGTTTCAAAACAAATCCTTACATTTTATCCGATATAGAACACTCATACCGATAA